GGCGAAATACGATCAGGAGGGGCTAATTCAAACCCCTCAGGTAAAATAAGAACAGCCCCCACATTCAAAGCTCCCTTTTTACCATTAGCAAGAACTTGTTTTAGTTGCATATCATAAGGAATTCGAACAACTGCTTCAAATACAGTATCAGGAAGTACCGCTTGTGGAACCTCAATACCCACGGGCTTATTAGCTAAATGACAATTCGCGCATACAATACGACCAGTTGCTTCGCGCGGATTTTCATAACCCTGCTGTGCAAAAATGGGATATGCATTTGAAATGTATGCCCCAGTTATTATATATATCATGAGCGATACGGAAATGGAGCGAGTAATCTCTTCCTTTATCCAAGAGAGGGTCTTTCTAGTTTGCATGGTCCAGTCGTTGATCCAGAAAATTTCTACAATAAAATTAGGTAGGTCGCTAGGATAGTTCCCTATCCACGATGCTGCTAGTTACTGAAAAATTTTTACTAAAATATAGGAGGAATCCGAATCTCTTGGATGTATAGAAAAAATAAGTGTATAAAAAAAAAAGTAAGATTTTGAATATTTTATTTTACTTATGGACAAAATAACAAAATTCTAATTGGATCGGTGGATCATTTTTCAGTCATTCATTGAATGATAAATCACTACAAGTGACGGAGATACACGATTTAAATAACGGAAGATCCAATATTTAAAAATTGTATCGAAAATTACTGGAAAGGTGGAAACAAGTCCAGATATAATTTGATCATTATGAGCAAATCCAAAATCCTTGTAGAAAGAGCTAATCATTAGTTCCCAACCGTGGGGTGAATGGAATCCTATGCATAAGTCGGTTAATAAAAGAATAGAAAGGGCTTTTATCGTGTCGCTTAAGTTATATATGAATTCTTGAACCCAAGAATTAAGAATAAAAAGTTCTTCATTAACTAAAAAAGAATAACCACTTAGAATAACGAAACAGATTATATTTGTCGAGAAGTGCAAAATCGTATCTATACGATCTGCGTTGTGCATCTTGATCAATTGGATCGTTTCTTTGTGGATTCCGATACGAAACTTTTGTAGATGTGTTTCGGGGTATTCCTTTATCATTTCGTCCAACAGGAAGAGTTCCTCAAATTCTATTAATTTTTCTAGAATACTCTTTTCTTGAATATCATTTAAAAAAGTTTCGGATTTACTAGTATTCCACCAATTAATAATCCAAGATCCCAGACTTTTATTAAATGAAAAAGAGACCCACCAGGGCAAAAATACTATAGACGTAAGATATAGAAGGGGAATGAATGCTTTTTTTTCCATTTTTTCGTCTGTGAATTTTTAATGAATCCGCTTCATTCGTCAACTCTATACGATCTAATATTTCTATCAAGCATAAGTTCTATTCTAATATTAGATATTAGAATTTAGAATAGAAAGCTTCGAACCCGCGAATCTATTCCCTCTTTTTTATTTGTGAGTCAGTGGTTAGTCCTTGAATTTTGTGAATTTACATACGCATAAAAAAAAGTTCTGTTTTCGAATTTTTCCGTTTTCCGTATATATTCCGTATATATAATATACGTCTTCTTTGGTTCATCAGTATTATGAATAAATTTAAGTTAAGTTATGTTATAGAAAAAAAAAAAAAGAGGATTTTTTGGTTTTTTACCTCCTGCTAAGAAAAGTGCTTCCGTTTATTTCAAAATACTTCAATTGGTACACGCAAAAAATAGGCCAATTCCGCTGCTTTTTGCTCAATTTCTCGTGGAGTCAAATTCTCATCAGTACGAGTCAAAGGAATGGCCCCCTGGCCTCTGATTTCCATATAAAGGACACGCCGAGCATTAAAACCCTCTTTAACTTCTATTCTGATAGACTGAATATCTTTCATAAAGAGTCGTAGTAAGATGCGACGATTTTTTCCTGGAAATCCCCAACGAAAAATACACACTATTCCTTCTTTTCTATCGAATCGATCATAACCACTACCTACATTCCACGAAATTGTGCACCACAAATAAGAGCTAATAAACAGACCGGCGAGCCCATAGAAAGACATCACGATCCCTTGTGGAAAAAAAATGATTTGCTGAGACGGGAATAAAGATATCAAATTTCTGTCAAGATAACTGGAAATTCCAATCAATAAAAACCCCAATGAACCTAAAAAAAGTATAATGGCCCAGCAGAAATTACTTATTTTTCGAGACCCCGCTATAAGTTCTATCCATATATGTTCTGATCGCCAACTCATACTCATACTAGATCTAGTTGCATTTTATTGGAAGTGGGAGACCGGCCAAAATGAATTTTACTTTACGTTTTTTTGTTTCCGAAGGAACTTTCATCAACTTGCACTATTCTGATGTGAATCTTTCGAAGCAATTCGTTAGATCTAAAAGTAAAATAATAGGAGCCCCCTCATATGATCCCCTATCTACACATACTACACATATATAGCTACATGGGCTTTGCATTTATTTCAGGCATCCGCCCCAATCGCGACTTATTTTCAACAAATAGCTCGTTTACTCATATATCATATTTACGTTTACGCCTGCCCTTTCTTTTCTGTTTGAAAGAAGCCACAAGTTATACCATATTATACTGAATAGATATCTGTGTTATGATCCAAGTCTAAGTCTTGAAAAAAAAAAATAGATGAAATTTGCCCCCATCAGATCTAAAAAATCTTGTTTTTTTGAACATGAAGAGATAAAGAAGCCATTGCAATTGCCGGAAATACTAAGCCCACTAAAGGCACAAAAATAGAGGGTAAGCTGTTGAGAATTGTCATAGAATGGGCACCTCGATTTAATATTTGTACCTGTTATTTATTTATTGTTATATTAATCTTTTTACCTATTATCGCTATATTATATTGTTAGAAAGATATTCTATTGTTAGAAAGATATCTTAAATAGAAGGATCTCTTAAAATTATTAGAATTCCTATATAATTATACTAAGTATATCTAAGTGAGTATATATAAGAAAGTGCAAGGAATATAGAACTAACTAAATGGACTTATTCATTTTTCTACATGAAATACATGTATGATAATCCACTTGTTTGTTATTCTTCTATTATCTTTTTCTTGTCTTATAATTTGAATTTAATAAAGAGTTTCTTCCCCTTATAAATTATTCCAAAATTCGTTATAGTTTATAGTTATAATATAATACGAAAGGAAGAAAAGAACATGAAATTCGTTTTATTTATTATTTAATTATTTAATTTACTACCCTGCCCAATTGAATTTCGCGGAAAAAGAATTCGCTCTTTTATCTTGTTCATAGAGGTTTCCTAATTAGGAATCAGGGATATCGGTAAAAAAAAAAATTATCTGTATGATTCTTTCCAAAATTTCCTCTTATGTCACCAAAAAAAATCCATTCTTCGGATTTTTCCTTTGATTCCGATAAATAAATACTTATTCTAAATAGTTATTCGCCAGAAAGAAAATAATTTAAGGAATTCAATTTAATTAACTATTAACTTAAGTTAAGGTTCTACTTAAGTTATGATTCAAAGGAAAGAAAGCGTGGAGCTGAAATAACTCACTCAGAACGCCCTTTAACAGATTACGTGGTACGATTGGATCGAATAAGCCCTTATGGAATAAAAATTCAGCCGCTTGTGAACCTTCAGGTACTGTCTTATGCAATGTTTGTTCAATTACTCTTTTACCTGCAAATGCAATGTAGGCGTTGGGTTCAGCAATAATGATATCCCCCAACATACCAAAACTAGCTGTCACCCCACCAGTCGTAGGAGATGTAAGGATTGATACATAAACTAACTTTTTATTCGATTGATAATCATATAAAGCGGAAGAAATTTTAGCCATTTGCATCAAGCTCAAACTTCCTTCTTGCATGCGTGCTCCTCCGGAAGCACACACTAGAATAAGAGGTAAAAATTGATTGGTAGCATACTCGATTAAACGAGTAATTTTCTCGCCTACTACCGATCCCATACTACCCCCCATAAACTGAAAATCCATAACCCCAATTGCTACGGGAATGCCGTTTAGTTGACCTATGCCGGTTTGAATGGCCTCGGTTAATCCTGTCTTTTTTTGATAAGAATCAATACGATCTTTATAAGGTTCCTCCTCTGAATGAAAGTCAATGGGATCCAGAGAGAACATCTCCTCATCCATAGGATCCCAAGTGCCTGGATCAATCGAAAGTTCAATTCTATCTGAACTACTCATTTTCAAATGATATCCACATTGTTCACAAATATTCATTTTTGATTTAAAAAATTTCTTATAATTTAATCCATAACAAATTTCACATTGAACCCACAAATGCTTGTATTTTTGAGTTACGCCGAGATCATTAGAATTTTCTCTTAGAGCGAAATCGCTGCCGTTCGTGCTAGTTCTTAGCCTGGAATTCCCGGTTTCACTACTATTTCTACTTTCACCCAAAATGTAAGTAGAAATGTAACTTTCGCTGTAATTTTCACTACCACTTAAAATAGAACTAGCAATCCCGATTTGAGAACGAAGATAACTGTCAATGCAACTATTGATGTAATTATTCCAACTATATTTATTATCATACATAGAATAATCATAGTGGGAATCGTCACTCCTAGACCCCTTATTTAAATAACTAGAATTCCAATAACTAGAAAATTCTTTTTCTAATTCACTCAAAAAAGAATGATTATTGTCAATCCCAAAAACTTGATTTTCAATATCAAAATATATGGAATAACCGTCTTTTTTATTATCCCTACCTAAAACTAAAAAAGTGTCATCCACGTTTAAATTCCGAATGTCCCTAACGCCGACTAAATGATCAACATTACTACTGTCACTATGACTCCAATTATAGGTGTTTTTTTCTGTATCATTTAGAATCGGGTCTTCACTTACACTGGTATTTTCAAGAGGACCAAGATTATCCATTGATTTACTTAGCCTACACCTGTATTCTAACTCCACATTGGATAACATCGAATGGAACCAACATTTTTTCATAGAGCTTTCTTGCCGCTATTTACATC